ACTTAGTTAATGTTCGGCCTAATTGCCGAAGAAAAAAAAAGTATAGTTTTTATAAAAAAAACATATATGTAATAATGTATAAAATAATGTTACATGAGTAAGCATACAGTGTTCCTAAATTGTGTGACTTGTGTAATTTCTTTAACTGCGGCTTTGCTTACAATTGTGTAGGGCAAATAAAGTGGTCGTGGTATTGCCGATGATTAATCAGTTTAGTCTAGTCCCGGTTTAGGGGTTTGACGAGACGTATTTGATTAAACGGGTTATTGTTGGTAAGGGGGGTAGGGGGGTTTGCCTGAAATAAGTAGTTTTTAATCAACTTTTTAGTTTGTGTTTAAGTAATTTTGATCTAATTGTTTAAATAACGTTTGTAATAATTATTGTTTTTTTGGAAAAACTTTTATTAAAAATTAGTTGTAACAAACGTTTGTTATTGTAAGAAAATTTGGACAAATTTTTATTAAAAATTAGTTATAACAAACGTTTGTATGTGTTTGTTATTGTAAGAAAATTTGGACAAATTTTTATTAAAAATTAGTTATAACAAACGTTTGTATGTGTTTGTTATTGTAAGAAAATTTGGACAAATTTTTATAAAATAAATTTATTAATTTTTTTTTTAATTAAACGTTTGTTAAAATTAGTTTGTGTTCTAAGATTTTTAGGACAAAAAAGTTAATTTTTAACAAACGTTTGTTAAAATTTATGTCTTATAAGCATTAAACGAATGGAATACATATACGTTTGTGTGGATTAAAGATATGACAGTAGGTCCAGATTATACTATAAGGAAATCAACCACTTGACATGTGGGCCTGAGTACGCCAGAGAGAGAGAAAAATTACCAGATGTCTGAAAAGCGATGGATGTTGGGATGCGGGAATGTGTAATTGACCCATTTACCAAATGCCTCTTAAAGAGGAACGTATGGTGTTTTGGAATGTTATGCCCCTGAAACTACAACCAGAGGCCTTGGAAAGTACACCGTGTGATGCAACCTGTATGCATGGGCCTGAAGCTAGTAATAGAGTATCTTATGATGGCGGGTTGCTGGTTTCTCGTGATATGGCCGATAACTTAAACCAACTGCTATAGTTCAAAATTGCTGCCTTTTGATTAATAAGTCAAAATTGGTAAAGAATATTCATGAGGTATGTAATGTTATGTACGATAAAACAAATAATGTCCTATGTACTCTAAGGATTGTTAATAAGTCCTTAATATTCGTATTGAATTAAAAATTAAGTAAATCTTATTTTTTATTCTTGCGTAAAGTTTATGTTTATTGTATTTTAATAATATTCGTGCGGAAAATAAGTTAATGTACTATATACATATACTGTATCGGGTAATATAATAGTTATAATTTACTAAAGAATAGGCATGGGGCGGACAAATTAATGTTCGATATACATAGTATGTATCGGGTACTTATATAATATTATGTACTAGGCGGCAAAAAAAGCCCGAATCGGGCGAGGTGGATGGGGAGTCAAAGGGTAGTTTAATAAAAATGCCAGTTTTGGGGATTGGTGATGGGGGTAGGCCCTCTCTTTTGATACCTTGGGGAGTTTTTGGGCTCCATTTCCGGCTTACAAGACCGGTGCTTTGGAAGTTTAAGCTACCAAGGTGATTAGTTATCAATTTAGGAGTTTATTTTCTAGGGCGGCGGCTATGGGCATAAGAAGTATAAATAGTGTGAAGTAGATTAATGAGGCTACTTGTCCAATGATAATAAATGGGTGTTCTACGGGTTGTCCTCCGATTCAGGTTAGGATAAGTACGTCGGCAATTAGTGTTCAGAATATGATTTGTGATAGGGGCCGGAATATGTTGCTGCGTTGTTTGGCTGTATGAAGAAGGGGAACTGCAAGGAGGATGAGGATTGAAAAGAATAGAGCTAATACTCCGCCTAGTTTGTTGGGAATAGATCGTAAGATTGCGTAGGCAAATAGAAAGTATCATTCAGGCTTGATGTGTGGTGGTGTTACGAGTGGGTTTGCTGGTGTGAAGTTTTCTGGGTCCCCTAGTAAGTTTGGATAAAATATGGCTAATAGAAGGAGGAATAGGATGAGGACGGTTAGGCCTAGTAGGTCTTTGTATGAAAAATACGGGTGAAATGGGATTTTGTCCGGGTTTGAGTGAATGCCTGTTGGATTATTTGATCCGGTTTCATGGAGAAAAAGAAGGTGAAGAATAGATGTTCCGGCAATAATAAATGGTAGGAGAAAGTGGAATGTGAAGAATCGTGTTAAGGTTGCATTGTCAACTGAGAAGCCCCCTCAGATTCATTGGACCAGGTTAGTTCCGATGTAAGGGATTGCGGATAGAAGGTTGGTGATGACGGTTGCTCCTCAGAATGATATTTGGCCTCATGGGAGGACGTAACCTACGAATGCGGTTGCTATAACGAGTAGGAGTAGGACTACGCCTAGGTTTCAGGTTTCTTTAAATAGGTATGATCCGTAATAAAGGCCTCGTCCAATATGGAGGTAAATGCAGATAAAAAATATAGATGCTCCGTTGGCATGAAGATTTCGGATTAGTCAGCCATATTGAACGTCTCGGCAAATATGAGCGACGGAGGAGAAAGCTGATGAGATGTCGGCTGTATAGTGTATAGCTAAGAATAGTCCTGTGAGGATTTGTATAATTAGGCAGGCTCCTAGTAGGGAGCCAAAGTTTCATCATGCTGAGATGTTGGATGGTGTTGGGAGGTCAATGAATGAGTCGTTTACAATTTTGAAAATTGGGTGTGTTTTTCGGATGATTGTCATTAGTTTTTATAGTTGAATAACAACGGTGGTTTTTCGGATCATAGGTCCTAATTTAAGCTTAGGTAAAAATATATGACATATTTTGTGTTTTTAGTGTCTTTTTGTTTGGTGTTAGGGTTGATTGGGGTGGCGTCTAATCCATCTCCGTATTTTGGAGCGGCGGGCCTAGTTCTGTCTGCAGCTTTTGGGTGTGGCATTTTAATTGAGTTTGGTGGCTCATTTATGTCTTTAGTGTTGTTTTTAATTTATTTGGGAGGGATGTTGGTGGTCTTTGCATATTCTGTAGCTTTAGCTTCTGATCCGTATCCAGAAACTTGGGGAAATTTTTATGTTGTGGCTTATTTGTTGGGTTATTTTTTATTAATTTTTGTGTTGTGGTGAGTTTTAGGAGATAGCCAAGGTTTGAGTGGGTATGGAATATTTGGTTTGGATTCTAGTGGGTTATTTGTATTGCGTGGTGATTTCAGTGGTGTGTCGTTGCTTTATTCTATAGGTGGAGCTGGTTTATTGATTTGTGGGTGGGGTTTGTTGTTAACCTTATTTGTTGTGCTCGAGTTGACTCGTGGGTTGGGGCGGGGAAGTCTTCGGGCAGTTAGGAAATGATTATGATAAATAGGGCTATTGTAACGATAAATGTTGTTAGGTATGTTTTAATAAGCCCCTTTTGTGAGGAAGAAATGTTAATTAAGGGTAATTGTAGGTTTGCGATTCCTTTTGGTCCTGTTTTTTCGAGTCAAAGTTGATCGTTGGTTTGTGTTGAGATGGTTTGGCTGAGATTCAGGAATAGTTTTGGTAGGTCTCGGTGTAATGAATTAAAGAATATTAGTTGGTTTGAAGATGTAAGTACTGTTTGATTTTGGAGTGATGTTTGTTTTGTGATGTCTATGGCTAGAATGAGTCCTGTGATTGAGATAAGTAGGGCCATAAGTTTGATTGATGAGGGTATGGTTGTAGGTATAAGTTTTGTTGGTAAGATGGCCGTGGTAATAAGCAGACCTGCAAATAAGCTTCCTAGGGCTAATCGTAGGATTGGGTTGGTAAGGATGTTGTTGTTTTCGTTGATTGGGGAGATGGTTTTGTAGCGTGGTGAGTTTATTTGGACATAATAAATGATGCGGAAGCTGTAGGCGGCTGTTAGTATGGTTGCGATGATTGTGATGTAGAGGGCTCAGGCGTTTAGGTGAGAGATATTTAGTGTTTCGATGATAGTGTCTTTAGAGTAAAACCCTGTTAGAAATGGAGTACCTATTAGGGCTAGGCTGCCAATGGTTATACAAGCTGACGTAATTGGAAGGGTTTTGTTGATGGCTCCTATTTTTCGGATATCTTGTTCATCTGCCAGGCTGTGGATAATTGAGCCTGAGCAGAGAAATAGCATTGCTTTAAAGAATGCATGGGTTGAAATGTGGAAAAATGCGAGTATGGGTTGGTTCAGTCCAATAGTTACTATTATTAGGCCGAGTTGGCTGGATGTTGAGAAAGCAATAATTTTTTTGATGTCATTTTGAGTGGTTGCGCAGATGGCTGCAAATAGTGTAGTTAATGCACCTAAACATAGACAGATAGTTAGTGAAGTTTCGTTTTTTTCTAGGATTGGGTGAAGTCGGATTAAAAGGAAAACTCCTGCAACTACTATTGTGCTAGAGTGAAGTAGGGCGGAAACTGGTGTCGGGCCTTCTATTGCTGCGGGTAATCAAGGGTGTAGGCCGAATTGAGCAGACTTTCCAGTTGCGGCTAGAATAAGTCCCAGTGTTGGTAGGATGGGGATAGTTGGGTGTGAAAATGTTTCTTGGATTTGTCAGGATGATAGGTTTATGGCAAGTCAGGCAATGGTTATTAGTAGGCCAATGTCTCCAATCCGGTTGTAGATAATGGCTTGAAGTGCTGAGGTGTTGGCGTCTGCTCGGGAGGATCATCAGCCGATTAGTAGAAAGGATATAATTCCTACACCTTCTCAGCCGATGAAAAATTGAAATATACTGTTGGCCGTAACTAAAGTCAGTATTGCAATGAGGAAAATAAGTAAGTATTTGAAAAATTGGTTGATGTTTGGGTCTGATGCTATGTATCAGATGGAAAATTCTAGGATGGATCATGTAACGAACAATGCGATTGGGATAAATACTACGGAATATGTATCAACTATGAAGCTAATTTTAATGTTGAAGTGGTTGATCGTTATAATGGACATGTTTGTTAGGTTTATTTCTAGGCCTTGGTTTAGGTAGAGGGCTAGGGGAATAAGGTTAATGAAAAAGGCAATTTGAATTGCTTGTTTGATTATTTTTGTTGTGGGTGAGGTTTTCATGGATGTGATGATTGGGTAAAATAAGATTAGTATTGTGGTTAAGAATGTTGTAATAGATATTGGGATATGCATGTACTTTTACTTGGAGTTGCACCAAGATTTTTGGTGCCTAAAACCAATGGATTTCTTTTATCCTTTAAAAGTGAGAAGTCTGAGGATTTTAACTTCAGTAGTAAAAATTAGCAGTTCTTTGTGTTCAATACACTTCTCGGTTGGTAAGAGGGTTTTAACCTCTATTTTTAGAGCCACAGCCTAATGTTTTAGTTAAACTATGCTAACAGGATAGAGGACCTGAAATAAGGGCGGGGTTTGCGATTAGAAGAATTATTGGAATTATATGGAGTGCTATTAGTAGGTGTTCTCGTGTGTGGGTAGGATTGGTTATGATTATATGTGTTGGTAGTTTGTTTCGTTGTGTTATTAGGAATATGTGGAGTGAATATGTGGCTGTTAGTAGAGTACCCAGTCCTGTTATAATGATCGTAATATTTGATCAGTTGAATACTGAGGTAATAATTAGTAGTTCACCGATTAGATTAATAGTTGGTGGTAGAGCTATGTTGGCTAAGTTAGCAAGTAGTCATCATGTGGTTATTAGGGGAAGAACGAGGTGTAGTCCTCGAGCAAGGATCATGGTTCGACTGTGTGTTCGTTCATAGTTGGTATTGGCTAAGCAGAATAGTATGGATGAAGTAAGACCGTGGGCGATTATTAGTGTTATTGCGCCTGAAATGCTTCATGGGGTTTGAATTAGACATGCAGTGGTTACTAGTCCTATGTGGCTAACAGAGGAGTATGCAATTAAAGATTTTAGATCTGTTTGTCGGAGGCAAATGGCACTAGTTATTACGATTCCTCATAGGGCAAGGAGTATAAAGGGGTAATAGAGTTTGGTTGTTATAGGAAATAAAATTGTTGAAATGCGGATAATTCCGTACCCACCAAGTTTTAGTAGAATTGCTGCTAGGACTATTGAACCGGCGATTGGTGCTTCTACATGGGCTTTTGGTAGTCACAGGTGTGTACCATATAGGGGCATTTTTACTATGAATGCTATTAAGCAGGCAATTCAGAAAATTGAATTGGATCATGAATTTGTAAGGTGAGGTTGAGTGAGTTGTATGATGTTCATTGATGAGTGGTTGTTTTTTGTGTAGAAGTGCAGGATAGCAATGAGTAGTGGGAGTGAGCTTGCCAGGGTGTAGAATAGGAAATAAATTCCTGCTGTTAGACGTTCTGCTTGGGATCCTCACCGGGTGATAATAATTAGTGTTGGGATTAGTGTGGATTCGAATATAATATAGAATATAATAAGGTTAGTGGTTGAAAATGTTAGAATTAGAAGTGTTTGTAAGATAGCTAGGGTTATTAAGAAAATTTTTTTTCGGTGGGTTGGTTCTTGCTGTAGATGATTTTGACTGGCTAAAGCTATTAATGGTAGGAGTCAGCATGATAAGATTGTCAGGGGGGCGGAGATTTGATCTATAGCTAGGCATTGGTTTGATAATATAAGTTCGTTGGTGAGAGGGGATTTGAATATAATTAGGCTTAGTATGGCGATTAGTGTTGAATATGTTGTGAATAAATTAAATGTGTAGTTTGGGTTGGATAAAAGGGCTGTAGGTGCGAGTATAAATGTTGGAATAATAATTTTTAGCATTGTAGGAGGTTAAGGTTTTTAAGGTGGTCGTTTCCATGGGTTCGGGATGTTGCGACTAGAAGGGCTAGTCCTGTTCCTGCTTCGCAGGCAGACAGAGCGAGTAATATGATTGGTGTTGTGGTAAGTGTTGAGAGTTGTAGAGTTGAGGAAAATAAAGTAAAAATGATAAAGAGGGTAAGTATTATGCCTTCAATGCATAGTAGGGCCGATACTAGGTGGGTTCGGTGCATGGAAAGTCCTATGAGACTGAGTATAAATGTTGTGAATATAATGAAGTGTAGGGGGGACATATGGGTGTCCGAGTTTAAGTTCGGATTTATTAAGTCGAAATTAACTATTTTGTTTAAATTAACACCCAATTCGGCTCATTCGAGGCCGCCTTGTATTCATTCGTAGGCTAATCCAAGTGTGAGGAGGAGGAGAATAGTTGAGGTTAAAATTACTGTTGTTGTTGGGTTATTAAGTCCTAAGGCTCATGGAAGTGGTAGTAGTAGTGCAATTTCTAGGTCAAATAGAAGAAATAGAATAGCTACTAGGAAGAAGCGTAGGGAAAATGGCAATCGGGCATTGCCTAGTGGATCGAATCCACATTCGTAGGGTGATAGTTTTTCTGTGTCTGGTAATATTATTGGGAGTCAAAAACTAATTAGTATTAAGATGATGGAGATAGTGCTCGTGATTAGTAGTATTGTTGTTAGACTCATTACTTTTCCTTAAGGCTTAATGTTAAGATTTAGTGAGTGGAAGTCACTTGTATTAGTTATACTAGAAAAGTAGGATCCTCATCAATAAATTGATACGTAGAGGAAAAGTCAGACGACGTCTACGAAGTGTCAGTATCATGCTGCGGCTTCAAATCCAAAATGATGATTAATTGTAAAATGAAATATTGTTTGGCGAATTAAGCAGATAATTAGGAAGGTTGAACCAATAATAACATGGAGTCCATGAAATCCTGTGGCTACAAAGAATGTGGTTCCGTACACGCTGTCTGAGATTGTAAATGGTGCTTCGTAGTATTCCATTGCTTGGAGTGCTGTAAAATACAGTCCTAGAATTACAGTAAGTAGGAGTGCCTGAGAGGCTTCTTTTCGTGCTCCTTCTATAATGGAGTGGTGTGCTCATGTTACTGTTACTCCTGAAGCAAGTAGGACTGCAGTGTTAAGTAGTGGTACTTCAAATGGGTTAAGTGGATGGATTCCGCTTGGTGGTCAACACCCTCCTAGTTCAGGGGTTGGGGCGAGGCTTGAGTGATAAAAAGCTCAGAAAAACCCAATAAAAAAGAATACTTCTGATGTAATAAATAGAATTATACCATATCGAAGACCTTTTTGTACGAGTGGTGTATGGTGTCCTTGGTAGGTTCCTTCTCGGACAATGTCACGTCATCACTGGTACATTGTTAGTAGTAAAATGGCTATGCCAAGTATAATAAGATTAATATTATTAAAGTGGAATCAGACTGCTAACCCGGAAGTTAATAGTAGGGCTGAAATTGCTCCGGTCAATGGTCATGGACTTGGGTCTACTATGTGATATGCATGAGCTTGGTGGGTCATTAGACGTTTTCTTGTAAGTAAAGGCTTAGTAATAGGACGAAAACATAGGCTTGAATTATGGCTACTGCAATTTCTAGAAGTGTAAGTAAAAGTAGGATGGTAAATGTAATAGTTGCAGTAATAATTATTGTTGGGATTAGGACAAAAGCGGCAGTTGAAATAAGTTGAATTAGCAGGTGCCCCGCTGTTAGGTTGGCAGTTAATCGGACTCCGAGGGCGATTGGGCGAATAAATAGGCTGATAGTTTCGATGATAATGAGGATTGGGATTAATGGGGTTGGTGTTCCTTCTGGCAAGAGGTGTCCTAGGGAAATAGTTGGTTGATTTCGTAGTCCAATTAGGAGTGTAGCTAGTCATATTGGTACTGCTAAAGCTATATTTATTGATAGTTGGGTTGTTGGTGTAAATGTATATGGTAGAAGTCCAAGCAAGTTTATTGAGAGTAGGAGTAGTATAAGGGATAATAGGATGCCTGTTCATTTATGGCCCGGCAGGTTAATTGGGAGTATTAATTGTTTAGCAAATAGTTTTATAAACCAAAGTTGAAGAGTTGATAGGCGGTCGGTTAAAATTCGCTTTGATGGGGCTGTAATTAGTAAAGGTGGTAGTAAAATCGCTAAAAAAATAAGGGGAATGCCCAGTATTTTTGGAATTATAAATTGGTCAAAGAAGCTTAGGATCATGGTCAAGTTCAGGAGGGTGTTTTAGTTGTGTGTTGATTTATTATTGGGGAATTAGGATGTTCTGTTAGTAGGGTTTTGTTTAGGAATACAGTTATTAGAGCTAGTCATGTTAGGACTATAATAAAAAGTCAGGGGGATGGGTTTAGTTGTGGCATGTCATCAAGGGAGTGGTTAGCTCCGTCTCTAGCTTAAAAGGCTAGTGCTATTGGAAGCTTCTTGATGATTAAGATAGAATGGTTGTTGTTCAGTTTTCGAAGTGTTGTAGTGGCACAGCTTCAATTACAATTGGTATAAAACTGTGGTTTGAACCACAAATTTCTGAACATTGTCCGTAGAATATTCCGGGGTGAGAGGCGATAAATGTCGTTTGATTTAGTCGACCTGGAATGGCGTCTGTTTTAATTCCCAGGGCTGGTACTGCTCATGAGTGGAGAACGTCTTCTGCAGTAATAAGTATACGGATTGGAGATTCTATTGGGATTACAACTCGATTATCGACTTCTAGAAGTCGAAAGGCTCCGGGGCTTAGGTCTTGTGTTGGAGTTATGTACGAGTCAAATGAAAGGTCTTTATAGTCTGTGTATTCGTAGCTTCAGTACCACTGGTGTCCAATGGTCTTAATTGTTAAATGTGGGTTGTTGATTTCGTCTATTAGGTATAAAATTCGGAGGGATGGTAGGGCAATTATGATGAGGATAATTGCTGGTAAAATAGTTCAAATTATTTCAACTTCTTGGGCGTCTATGGTGTTGGTGTGGGTTAAATTGGTTGTTATTATAAGTGTAATTGTGTATAATACTAGGGCGCTAATGAGAAATACGATTATTAGGGCATGGTCGTGGAAGTGTAGTAATTCTTCTATGATTGGGGAGGCTGCGTCTTGGAAGCCAAGTTGTGAGGGGTGTGCCATTAAAGCCTACAGATTGATGTTCTGTAATTTAGCTCTGACAGGGCTATGTAATAGTTTTACTAAGGCTTTATAGAGAAAGAGACAGAATGGTAATGTGGTTGGCTTGAAACTAATTCTAGGGGGTTCGATTCCTTCCTTTCTTGTAGAAGTTTGTACAAAAGTTGGCTCTTCGTAGGTGTGGTAAGGAGGAGGGCAGCCGTGAAGTCATTCTAGGTTTGTAGTTGTTAGTTCTAGTGTTATTACTTCTCGTTTAGCTGCAAAAGCTTCTCAGATAATAAACATTATTATAATTACAGCAACTAGTGAGATCAGGGAACCAATTGATGAGATAGTGTTTCATAGGGTATAGGCGTCCGGGTAGTCTGAGTATCGTCGTGGTATGCCAGCTAGGCCTAGGAAGTGTTGTGGGAAAAAGGTTATGTTAACTCCAGCAAACATGACTCCAAATTGAATTTTAGTTCACGTTTGGTGAAGTGTATATCCTGAAAATAGTGGGAACCAGTGAACAAATCCTCCTATAATGGCAAATACGGCCCCTATTGATAAAACGTAGTGGAAATGGGCTACGACATAGTATGTGTCGTGTAGAACAATGTCTAGGGAAGAGTTTGCTAATACGATCCCCGTTAATCCTCCTACTGTAAATAAGAAAATAAATCCTAGGGCTCATAGTATGGCAGCGTCTCATTTAATTATACCTCCATGAAGTGTGGCGAGTCAGCTAAATACTTTTACTCCTGTAGGGATGGCAATAATTATGGTTGCTGAGGTGAAATAGGCTCGGGTATCGACGTCTATGCCAACTGTAAATATGTGGTGGGCTCATACAATAAAACCTAAGAAGCCGATTGATATTATAGCTCAAACTATTCCTATATAGCCGAACGGTTCTTTTTTTCCAGCGTAATAAGTTACAATGTGGGAAATCATGCCAAATCCCGGTAGAATGAGGATGTATACTTCAGGGTGACCAAAGAATCAGAATAAGTGTTGGTATAGAACTGGGTCTCCTCCTCCTGAGGGGTCGAAAAATGAAGTATTAAGATTTCGATCAGTTAGGAGTATTGTAATTCCAGCAGCCAAAACTGGCAGTGATAGGAGAAGTAAAACAGCTGTAATGAGCACGGACCATACGAATAATGGGGTTTGGTATTGTGTTATTGTTGGGGGTTTTATGTTGATACATGTTGTAATAAAGTTGATGGCCCCGAGAATTGAAGATACCCCTGCTAAGTGGAGAGAAAAAATTGTAAGATCAACTGAAGCTCCTGCATGAGCTAAATTTCCTGCTAGCGGTGGGTACACTGTTCAACCGGTTCCAGCTCCTGCTTCAACGCCTGATGACGCAAGAAGAAGCAGGAATGATGGGGGTAGAAGTCAGAAGCTTATGTTGTTTATGCGTGGAAAGGCTATATCGGGTGCTCCAATTATTAGTGGTACTAGTCAATTTCCGAACCCCCCAATTATTACTGGCATTACTATAAAGAAAATTATTACAAAGGCGTGGGCTGTGACAATCACATTGTAAATTTGGTCGTCTCCTAGTAAGCTTCCGGGTTGACTTAATTCAGCACGAATTAATAGGCTCAGAGCTGTTCCAACCATGCCAGCCCATGCACCAAAGATTAGGTAAAGGGTGCCGATGTCTTTGTGGTTTGTTGAGAAAAATCAACGATTAATAAACACAGGTAAAGTGGCTGAGTGTTTAAGCGGTAAGCTGTAGTCTTATTAACGGGGGTTTAATTCCTCTTTTTACCAAGTTCCGGGGGTGTTACCACATCGAAATGCAAGTTCGAGGATAGCCTTAGAAGGCTCCGGGGCTTCTCCCGTTTTTAAACTAAACGGGAGAAGCAGATAGAAGCCCGCTGGTTTGGGTGTTTAGCTGTTAACTAAAAGTTCGTGGGATCGAGGCCCTCCTATCTAGGGAGGCCTTAGCTTAATTAAAGTGTCTGGGTTGCATTCAGAAGATGCGTTGTAGTAGTTCGCAGGTCTTGGCAGAAACTGAAGATTTTTGTCTTCATTTAGGGCTTTGAAGGCCCTTGGTTTAAGTTAACCTAAGTTCCTTATTGTAAGATTAGTGGTGAAATTGGTAGCATTAGGGTGGCTATGGGGGCGGCAATGTTCAGTAATAGTGGTGTTCGTGTTGATTTGAATCGTCATTTGTGGCGTGATGTTGTTGTGTTGGGAGAAAGGGTTAGTGATGTTGTGTATGTTAATCGAAGGTAGAAGAATAGACTGAGTAGTGAGGCTATTGCCAGTATTACTGTGATTGGGATAAGGTTTTGTAGGGTTAGTTCTTCTATGATTAGTCATTTTGGTAGGAACCCTGTGAGTGGTGGTAGTCCCCCTAATGACAGTAGTGTAAGCATTGTAATTGTGGTGAGTATTGGGGAGTATGTTCATGAAGTTGCTGTGTCCTGGATGGTTTTGGATTTGGATAAAATAAGTGTTGTAAATATGGATGTTGTTATTAATAAATAGATTATTAGGTTTAGGATTAAAATGTTGGATATAATTGGGGTAATTGCTGCCATTCATCCGAGGTGAGCGATTGATGAGTATGCTATAAGTTTTCGTAATTGCGTTTGGTTTAGTCCGCCCCAGCCGCCAATAAATGTGGAGGTTGCGGCTATGAGTAATAGTAGTGTTGGGGGCAGGTTATTTATTGTTTGGTAGATTAGGGCTATTGGGGCTAGTTTTTGTCAAGTTGTGATAATTAAGGCTGTCTTTATGGTTGAGCCTTGGAGGACTTCTGGTAGTCAGAAATGGGTTGGAGCTAAGCCTAATTTTATAGCTAGCGCTAGGGTTAATAGAATGTTTGATGTGGTGGAGGTTATTTGTGTAATGTCTCAGGATCCCGTTTGTCAAGCATTGAGTGTACTGGAAAATAGGACTGTGGCAGAGGCGGCTGCTTGCGTTAGGAAATATTTGGTTGCGGCTTCGGTAGCTCGTGGGTGATGTTGTTTTGAGATAATTGGAATGATGGATAAAGTGTTTAGTTCTAAGCCAATCCAGGCCATAAGTCAGTGGTGGCTTGATGCTGTAATGATTGTACCTGTGGCAAGGCTCGAGATTAGAAGGGAGGTTGTTATTGGGCTCATTAGTAGAGGGAGGATTTAAACCAACATTTTCGGGGTATGGGCCCGATAGCTTATTTAGCTGACTTTACTAGGAGGTCGTATAATGGAGTACGAGTGATTTTGAGTCTCTTGGTGCGGGTTCGAGTCCTGTCTTCCTAAGGAAATGAGGGGTGTTAGTCCCTGTGGTTTACTCTATCAAAGTAACCCTTATATGCTCAGGCACATTTCCTATTGTTGGGGTGGTAGGGTGAAGGTTATTGTTGGAATGGCGGTATATCATAAGCACAAAGCTAGTGTAATTGGAAGAAATTGTTTTCATAATAGGTGTATTAATTGGTCGTATCGAAATCGTGGGTATGAGGCTCGGACTCATAAAAACCCGACAGTTAATAGGGCGGTTTTTGCTATTAGGTTAATGGGGAATAGTTCTGGTTGTGTTTGGGTTGGGGCCAAAAAAAGAATGCACGATAATGTGTTTATTATTATGATGTTTGCGTATTCAGCTAGGAAAAATAAGGCAAATGGTCCGGCTGCATATTCAACGTTAAATCCGGAGACTAATTCTGACTCCCCCTCAGTGAGATCGAAGGGGGCGCGGTTTGTTTCAGCTAAAGTCGAAACATATCATATTATTATTAGGGGTCATGAGGAGAAAGCGAGCCATGTGTGTTCTTGTGTTGTTACTAGGGTTTTTAGTGAAAACCCTCCGGCTAAGATTACGATAGCTAGTAGAATAATACCTAGTGTGACTTCATATGAAATGGTTTGGGCGACTGCCCGTAGAGCTCCGAATAGAGCATATTTGGAGTTGGAGGCTCAGCCAGATCATAGAATTGAATATACAGCCATGCTCGATAAGGCTAGTATAAATAATAAACCAAGGTTTATATCTGCTAGTGATATTGGTATTGGGATTGGGGTTCAAATGGCTAGTGAGATTGTTAGAGCAAGGGCAGGTGTTAGAATGAATAGTGTTGGGGATGATGAGGATGGTCGGATTGGTTCTTTGATGAAGAGTTTAATTCCATCTGCTACTGGTTGTAGAAGCCCAAAGGGCCCAACAATGTTTGGGCCCTTTCGGAGTTGCATATATCCTAGTGTTTTTCGTTCTAGAAGGGTTAGGAAGGCAACAGCAACGAGAATTGGGATAATGTAGGCGAGGGGGTTAATGATATAATTTATCAGGGTTAGCATGGTTAGGGAGAAGATTTGCACTTCTGTTGGAAAGATCTTAGGTCTTTTGCAATACTTGGCTCTGCCACCCTAACTTGGCCGTCGTCTTCGGCCTAGTTGGTGAGGGTAATTTTAGTTGATTTCAGTTTTATTGTGAGGACGTGTTTTTAACATTGGTCCTGCTTTCTTGGTCCTTTCGTACTAAAGAAAGCCTCTGTCATAGATAGAAACCGACCTGGATTACTCCGGTCTGAACTCAGATCACGTAGGACTATTAATCGTTGAACAAACGAACCTTTAATAGCTGCTGCACCATTTGGGTGTCCTGATCCAACATCGAGGTCGTAAACCTTCTTGTCGATATGGACTCTCGAAGAAGATGGCGCTGTTATCCCTGGGGTAACTTGGTTCGTTAATCAGTAGTACTGGGTCAATGGTTGTTTTGACTTGTCAGTCTCGATTAGAGAGGTGCTCTTTATGCTCGGAAGTTTTGTTTTTTTCCGAAGTCGCCCCAACTTAAAATTTTTGGCCATTATGTGGCGTGTTGTGTTGGCATTTTGGTTATAATTTAAAGCTCCACAGGGTCTTCTCGTCTTATGCGTTTATTTCGGCTTTTTAACCGAAAGATCAGTTTCACTGGTTAGTCAAAGGAGACAGATTAGTCCTCATTTAGCCGTTCATACTGGTCCCTATTTAGGGGACAAGTGATTACGCTACCTTTGCACGGTTAGGATACCGCGGCCGTTGAAATATTCACTGGGCAGGCGTTACCTTTAATACTTGACTTGCTAAAGGCTATGTTTTTGGTAAACAGTTGGGACTTGTGTTTGCTGAGTTCCTTCTTTAACTTTTAATCTTTCTTTTTGGCACTCCTGTGTCGGGTTAACAGTTGGTGTAATGTTGTGGGTATTAAGTTGCATAAAGTCTGTTAATTTTCAGTGGTTGTTCCAGTCTGAGTTACAGGTATGCTTAAGAGAGGTGTCTCTTGTTACTAGTTTCAGCATTAGTTCTTCTATAGGGTTATAGAATAGCCTGTTAAGAGATTAGGAGATGTTTGTGGTTTTTGGAATTTTTGGTTTGTTTGGCTATGACGCTCTGTTTTTTGTTGACTGCTTTAAGGCCTACTGATGCGGTGGTTGTTTTTTCTCGCTATATCGGGTTGTATCCTGGTTCAATGAAGCTGTACCTTCATTGAATATCTTTTAGACTAAGTTTTCATTATTAAATATGATTTGAGTCTAAAGTCGAACTAAAATTCTTTTATCAGGCAACCAGCTATCAACAAGTTCGGTAGGCTTTTCACCTCTACCTTAAGATTTTCCCACCCTTTTGCTACAGGGACGGGTTTACTCTGTAGTTATCTTAGGGTAGCTCACTTGGATTCGGGGGACCAGGCTTTGGGTCTTCTTGTCTGTTTATTCTTGCTGAACTGTGATGCAAGAGGTACGAGTGTTAGTCTCTGCTTTGTTGTGCTTGTGTATTTCATTGGTATTTCATATTTCCCTTGCGGTACTGATAACTATAGCTCCAAGAATTGGGGTTCTATCGCCTATACTGTTCTTAGCAAATGGTTTGTTTTTGGGAAAAAAAGTAATATTGGATGTAGTAATTGGGCTATGGTAGGCTTCAAAAAGGTTAATATTGTTAACATCTTTCAATTGTAAGCTGAATGCTTTGTTTAAGCTACTTTTTGGTAATCCAAGCGCACTTTCCAGTACGCTTACCATGTTACGACTTGCCTCATCTTGTTTGTTGTTTTCGGTTTATGGATGTTAGATTGTTTGTAGATGAGGGTGACGGGCGGTGTGTGCGCGCTTCAGAGCGGGTTTAAGATTGGTATTCTTGCCAATCTTACTATTAAATCCTCCTTTTAGTGTTGGTTTCACAACACTTTGCCGTTTGTTTTAAGTTAAAAAATGTAGCCCATCTCTGCCACCTTATAAGCTACACCTTGACCTGACGTTTTAGTTGTTGAACTGTTTTACTCACTTTTCTTCCCTCATGGGGTGGGTTGGCGACGGCGGTATATAGGCTGAGTGGCTAAGGGTGGTAGGGTATATCGTGGATTATCGATTATAGGACAGGCTCCTCTAAGTCGGATGTGAAGCACCGCCAAGTCCTTTGAGTTTTAAGTTTTTCACTTGTAGTTCTCTGGCGGACACTTGTGTTAGGTAAGTGTCGTATTTACGGCTAAGCATAGTAGGGTATCTAATCCTAGTTTGTTCCTTAGCTTTCGTGGGTTCAAATGGTCTGTTTTGAGGGCAGTAGTTTTCATTTGATCAATATTTTACCATTTGATCATAGTTTAAGGCCTCTTATGCAGACTTGTTCTAGCCACGATTTACGCCGAAGTCTGTTGTTTTGGGCCCTTCGTATAACCGCGGTGGCTGGCACGAGGTTGACCGGCCCTAATTAATCATAACTAAGTCGGGCTTATGTTTAGGTTTTACCCATTGCTTAATATTTATCACTGCTGGGTGCCCGTGGGGGTGTGGCGTAGCAAGGCGTTTTGGGCTAGAACACTGTGCCTGATGCCTGCTCCTTGTTAATGTAGGGCATTCTCACTGGTGTGCAGATGCTTGCATGTGTAATTTTGATTAAAAACAACGGTAAGTCTAGGACCAAAATTGTATGTTTTTGGGGGGGGTTAGGCCCATCTCGGCATTTTCAGTGCCGTGCTTTGTATATAAGCTACAATAAC